TAAATGTGGCAGATAAGAGAAAGTTATATATCTGCGCGGCCCAATCAATAGTTCAAGTCACACACTCCCATAATCCATTCTTTCTTCGCAGAATTCTCTTCAACTATTCGTGTATGTCACATAAATAATCCAATTTTGTTAAGTTGAAAAGAAATATCCAAATACATGTCTTATTTTTAAAAATAATCCATATTTGTAGCAATGAAATACTATTGTTACTCCCCTAAATAATAAATGGTTGATTACAAATATCTATAATCCGTATTCCCTATAAAGGACCGGAAATGCCTTGCTTACGTATCATTGGAAAGTGCATTAACATAAATACGGCAGTAAGAAGAGGTAATACAAAAGTATGTAAACTATAAAAACGAGTCAAGGTAGATTGTCCCACACTAGCACTTCCGCGCAATAACTCTACTACCGACGATCCTATTACAGGAATAGCTTCCGGTACGCCTGTTACAATTTTTACTGCCCAATAACCTATTTGGTCCCAAGGTAAGGAATAACCAGTTACACCAAAAGATGCGGTCAATACAGCCAAAACAACACCTGTAACCCAAGTCAATTCCCGAGGTTTTTTAAAACCGCCGGTGAGATAGACGCGAAATACGTGCAGGATCATCATTAAGACCATCATACTTGCCGACCATCGATGAACTGATCGGATTAACCAACCAAAGTTAGCTTCAGTCATTATATATTGAACAGAAGCAAAAGCCTCAGTAACGGTCGGACGATAATAAAAAGTCATAGCAAACCCCGTCGCTACTTGGACTAAAAAACAAGTAAGTGTAATTCCTCCTAAACAATAAAATATGTTGACATGAGGAGGAACATATTTACTAGTTATATCATCGGCAATCGCCTGAATCTCAAGACGTTCTTCGAACCAATCATAGACTTTATTGAGATAGGTAAACCAAGGGACCCCCCTGAGAACCGTATATGAGAATTTCATCTCGTACGGCTCAAACTATTCTTTGTGGTTCTAATGTCAAAATTTCAAGTTGGCTCAATCGTTTTTATCCCGATCCTTACGGGCCTCTTGAATATTCTATTTTTTACTTCATTTTTTTTGTTATTTTTATTTGTGTGTGGAATGCGATTTTACTGCTGTCTAATTTATTATTATTATTGATAGGAATTCTCTTGTTAAGACCCTATGAATGAATTCAAAAAACTTCAGATTCATACCAGAACCACGATGATTTTTAAAAAAATCTTTAATCGAAGTCCAAAAATTCCCTGAGTAAGAACTGCTGGATTATCACTTATTCAATTTCAATGAATAGATATAATGAAAAAAAAAATCCAAAGAAACGTTTGTCCGTTGATCAAAATAAAGATAAGCGGCGGCAGTTTAAAAGAATAAAAATTTTTCGATTTATTCTTTTAACTCTTTGAATTTTTAAAAGTCCGGTTGCGAGGTCTAAATATAAATATTAAGTATGAATCATAGTTTGAATACTTTAGTAGAATCAATTTTCTATATTCCGTGCTCCAGATACTAGAATAAATATCTGACGGGGTAAAGCCATCTCTATCAAGATGACGGATCCATTTTATGTTCTGTATTATCACTAGGATCAATTATAACAAGTCACACACTCATATTCCGGAAATACAGAAACAAAGAAGTTCCACGGTCGAACTACCAAATCCAAAATGGAATCGGCTAAAAATCAAAGACCTAAATGCTAAACTTTACTTTCTATTGAAAAAACTAGTTAGTTGGTTCTTGTAAACCTAATTCATAGAAATTCCGTCCAATAAAATTGACGAATTATAAATTTCCAAAATAATGGATAAAAATATTGCAAATAGAGCCATTGCAACACCCATTAAAGGAGTAGTTCCCCACCCTGGAGCTACTTTACCATATTCTGAATTCAATGGTTTCAATAAATTCCCTACAACAGTTCGTCTTGGACCAGATCTAGAACTATCGTCAATGGTTTGTGTAGCCATAAATCTTAAGTCTTATTTTTTATTCATTGAGATCTGTTGACTTTGTATACCATTCCGCTGTAAATAAAGGATCTTATCCTATAGATCCATTGTGGTGTTGAAATGAATTATCTAATAATGGAAACAGCAACCCTAATTGCCATCTCTATATCTGGTTTACTTGTAAGTTTTACCGGGTATGCCTTATATACTGCTTTTGGGCAACCCTCTCAACAACTAAGAGATCCATTCGAAGAACATGGAGACTAGTTGAAGTAATGAGCACCCAATATCCCAATATTGGAGGCTCATTACTTCAATTGAGATAATGAAAAATCATTTCATCTTTTTAGTTGGAACTTTTGGGGGTTCTCTAAAAAAGATAGCGAAAAAAATGATTCCTAAAGTCGAGACTAAGAGGAATGTATAAACCAATGCTTCCATAGATTTAATCGTGGTTTACAATTATAGCTTTCATACCTGTTTTAGGGAAATCATCTCCCGGATAAAGAAAAAGAAAGAACAAAAGTAAAACAAAATGTGATGA